CGGGTGCTAGAAGATTTGAACTTCTGACCTTTGTAGTGTAAATACATTGCTCCGACCCGCTGAGCTAAGCACCTGGTGCACACAGTGGGACTTGAACCCACCAAAACTGATTGGAAATCAACTATTTTACCGGATAAATTATGTGTACATTAATCCGAGGACATTTTCCAATACCCTCACTGTGTTACGACTTCCTCAACCTTATTTTGCCTCCGTAATAACGAGCTCTTCACTACTAAAGAGACTCCATACAACTTTCGAGTCCCCCCTTCCGTCCGTATCTTCTTCTTTAGCCGAGATAGTTACTTTGGGAGTCATTACTTGGTAGAGGTGACGGGCGATTTGTACGAACACTAGAGCCGTATTCACCGAAGCACTCTACTCCTCGATTACTATTAAATCCAACTTCATGCCTTTATTTCAAAAAGAATTCCGAAATTTCACTTTAGAGCACTCCACTCTCTTTGTATAATTTATTGTAGCGCATGTGCCGCCCAAAACATTAGGATCATAAGGACCTGACTTCGTCCTCTGGCCCCCCCTCCCACGATTAAGCTGCAGGGATTAATAGTACTTAATAGTACCTAGGGACTAGGGTTTAGTTCGTTCTATTCCTTTCACAACACAAACTGACGACGGCCATGCAATACCTGTATTAGAATATTCAAGTTTTGGTAAGGTTATTCGCGGAGTATCGAATTAAACCACACGCTCCTCTAATTGGTTAGTGAACCGCCAAATTTTTTGAATTTTAATCTTGCGATCGTACTCTTCAGGCGGGACGCTCTAAAGTTATTGTTGACCCCCTCGGGATCATACCTCCATGGTTTACAGTGAGGACTACCAGGGTATCTAATCCTGTTTGCTCCCCCCACTTTCGTGTTTCAGCGCGTTTAAATTTATAGTAGTAAATTGCCTGCGCCTTTGGTGTTTCATCTTATATTAACATATTCTACCACTACATAAGAGCTCCATTTACCCCCTTAAATTTCCTTTTGCCTACACACCCTTTACGCCTTTACCAATAAAAACTCAGACCTTACGTATAACCGCGTCTGCTGGCACGTATATTAGACAGTCTTCCTGCGACATCTCTGTGTCGTACTTTCATACATTGCACAAAATTCTCTACTGCTGCCCCCTGCGGGTCTCCCCCTTATTCCAGTGAAAGTGTGGCCTCTCAGCTACGCATCTTTGGCAAGACATTTTACCTACCTAATACGAACCCGAGCGCGCGGTTGGCTATAGCGCGCGGCTATGCGCGGTCGGATATTTTAATATCCTTGATTTCAAGGTCCAACCGGGCCGCGTCGAATTATTACTCACCTGTGCGGGATGTAACCTACATCTCCCTAGCATGTATTATTAGTGCCGCAGGCTTTTATTTTCCCCAAAATTAAAGGATCTGCCCAAGATTGGGTTTGAACCAATACCTAAACATTTTCAGTGTTTTACTCTACCATTGAGCTACTTGTGCGGCCTGCGGCGGCGTGGTAATCACAAGTTGGACTCGAACCAACATCCTTTGAGTTATCGGCGCAATACTTTTCGTTAAGCTATTGTGATTTCCCCCTCTGAGGCTTAAGTAGATTAAAATTTAAAATTATAATTACCAGTACCTCTGTTTAACCTTTAACCTATAGCCTGGTTAATTTTTATCCTTAAAAAATTAGTGCCCCCGACACAAATAAAGTAGTAAACACAATCATAATTAAAGCATAGTTAAATATCCCCCCAGACTGCAAATTACTTATATTTTGAGTAAATTGTTTTAAAATTATAGATATCCCTCTGGGCCCTATTACTTCGAATACCCCTCTATCTAATATCCGGTAGGTCACTAAATGTCCGAACTTTCAAATGTTATTCACAATAAAATGGTTAATAATATAATTAAATTGTCAAGCCGAATTAAAAAAAGTGTATATTATGTTCCGAATATATTGACCGCGCCCGCGGTCTCGGTCGAATAATCCCTTTTTTACTCCTCTGGCCCGACCCTTAGTAAAATAAACGATAAAGGCAAGCCCTGCCCCTACCAAACTTAATAATAAGGGGAGAACTTTTGTAAAATTAGGTATAATGGGTGCTACGACATAGCTTAAAGCCAACTCCTTTCCTATATAACCAACAAAAACACTACCAAAAGCAAGGACAAGTAAAGGGACCATAACAACCCAAGGGGACTCTTGGGCCCAAAAAATAATTTCTTTTTTTGAATTAGTGTTAGTAATAAAAGTTAAATATATTAATCGACTTGAATAAAACGCGGTTAATAAAGCAGAAAGGCTTCCCAATCAATAAGCGAAAATAAGATAATACTTATCATAAGCTAATTCTAATATTAAGTCTTTTGAATAGAATCCCGCGAGATAGGGGAACCCCATTAAAGATAAAGACCCAATAAGAATCATTGTATAAGTAAGAGGGATTGATTTAATTAACCCGCCCATTTTTCGCATATCCTGTTCATCACTAACTGCGTGGATTACTGAACCAGCACTTAAAAATAATAAAGCTTTAAAAAAGGCATGATTTGTTAAATGGAATAAACTAGTAGAGTAACTAGATAGACCACAGACCATCACCATGTACCCTAATTGACTACAAGTGGAATAAGCAATCACTTTTTTTAAATCATTTTGCACCACCCCAACAGTTGCAGCAAAAAAGGCAGTTAGCGCCCCTAAAATAGTAATAACCGTTAAGGCTAAAGGGGAGCCCTCAAATAGGGGCCCAGATCTTATTATTAGAAATACCCCTGCTGTCACCATTGTCGCAGCATGTATTAAAGCTGACACCGGGGTGGGACCTTCCATAGCATCCGGCAATCAAGTGTGTAGGCCCAATTGAGCAGATTTCCCAACTGCACCTAAAAACAACAACAAGCAAATTATACACCGATATGGAGACTCTACAGCACATAAACCATATAGAGTGGAAAACTCTAATGCACCATACTCCCGAATAAGCATAAACATAGCCAATACTAAGCCAATATCTCCAACCCTATTTATTAGCATAGCCTTCATTGCAGCCTTATTAGCCATAATTCTAGTTAATCAAAAATTAATTAAAAGATAAGAGCATAAACCGACCCCCTCTCAACCTATAAATAATTGGATATAATTATCACTTGTGACTAATACAATCATTAAAAAAGTAAACAAAGACAAATAAGACATAAATCGGGGTATATGGGGGTCCCCAGACATATACCCAATAGAATATATGTGAACTAAAGCAGAAACACTAGTTATTACAACTAACATGGTAGCAGTTAAAGTATCAAATTGCAGCCCGAAATAAGTGGTAATTAATTCCGAGTCAAACCACCCTCATAATTTTAAATAAACAGGAGAAGAATTTAAAACGGTCTCATAAAACACATAACAAGCAACAACAGCACAGATTGTTATACAGCTTGACGTTAAAATCCCTGCTCCTTTTACTCCTATTTTTCTCCCGAAAAGTCCAGATAGTATGGCACTTAACAATGGTATAAAAAGTACTAAAATATACATATCTCGAATATTTTACAAATAAAGACTTATTGTTGCATTATGGGTGATTTGTAATAAAAAATTAGGACAAGCCATTAAAAACAAAATAAGGAAAAAAGTAACCCCAATTAATAAAGAGCTGCTTAAATCAACTTTTCCTTCTTTTTTTAAAACTCTTTGTCAAATCAATATTGAAGAATCCACTTGAAAATAGATTATTTGCACCAATCTTACATAATATACCCCTGCCACCACGGCACTTATTACACCTATTATAGAGATTAAATAATACCCATTAGAAATTCCTGACAGAAATATTAATCATTTACTTAAAAACCCGGCCAACGGCGGCACCCCCGCCGTTGATAAAAAAGTTAGAGCCAAGGTTAAAGCAATCACAGGGTTTTCTCTTGATAACCCGCTCAGCTCAACTATTAAATCCTTAGTTAATTTTAAAGAAAGTATAATTGAGAAACTGCAAATACCCATGATAACATATATTATAAGATATATTAAAGTAGCCTGGATGCTCTCAAAAGAGCCAATAGCCACACCAAACAAAATGAACCCCATGTGAGCGATCCCGCTATAGGCCAATAGTCTTTTTATTTTTGTCTGATTAAGGGCCCCTAAAGCACCATAAATTATAGAAAATACAGCACACAATAAAACCACATTAGTTACTGGCCCAATTTGAATTAAAATTGAAAACACCCCAACTTTAGGCACTATTGCTAATAAAGCCGTAATTGTTGTAGGGGAGCCATCATAAACATCCGGGGCCCACATATGAAAGGGGGCAGCGGATAATTTAAATAATAAAGAAATCGTAATTAAAACTTTCCCTACATCTGCCGTTAATATAGAATTTATCCCCTGTATACTTGTTTCCCCAGTAAGCCCATATAATAGAGCACAACCAAATAAAAATAGACCGGAGGATAGTGCCCCTAATACAAAATACTTTAGCCCCGCCTCTGTACTATAACTACTATCTCTTTTTAAGGCCGCCAAGATAAATAAGGTTAAAGTTTGCAGCTCTAAAGCCAAATATATTGATAGCCAATTAATTGAAGACACTAGCAATAAAGAGCTAAAAGCCACAATTAAAATTAATATCGGGGAGCCAATATATCCCTCGGAAAGCCCCGCAAAAGTCTTCAATGGGTTAAGCGAGGACAAGCCCCGAATAGATAACAACAATATAGAAATAGAACCAATTATAATTATTATTTTAGAAACGATTATTCAACTATTCTCCATCAAAAGCCCACCCGTCCAAAATAAAACATCGGGATCCGCCGAGGTTGTATAAAAAGGAGGGTAAGAAATCCTTCAAAAGGGAAGGCTTATCATAACTGCCATAATTAATAAACTTCCAATTGATAATTTAAAGGCCGGGACATTAAGACCATATAATACTAAACTTAATATCGCTACACTTAAGAGTATTTCCGGGTAAATTATAATCATATTTTAGATCTTTAGGGAAAGTTTCCCCACCCAAGGCCAGCCAAGGAGGAAGGCCCAAGAAAAAGGCAAAGGTAGGACTCGAACCGACATTGCCAGATAATGAGTCTGGGAACTAACCTTTAGTTGACTTTACCCAAATGAAAATGGGTTGAGATGGGGTTGAACCAACTTCTATGTAGTTATGAGCGACATGCTTTACCGATAAGCTATCAACCCCTTAAATTTAATGAGAGAGAGAATCGAACTCCCTTGAACACCGTCTACAGCGGCGCACATAACCACTCTGCCTTCTCACTTGCTCACTCCATTCTGCTGTTCCTCTTCTCCCCCTTCTCCCCCCACCACCTCTACCGCCGACGAGATTTGAACTCATAACCCTAGAACCTAAATCTAGTGTGAATACCATTTCACCACAGGGGCGCGCCAAATTGGTGCCGCCGATGAGATTTGAACTCATAACCCCAGAGCTTAAATCTAGTGTGAATACCGTTTCACCACGGGGGCATAGCAGCTCGAAAACTCATATAATTCGGAAACTCCTGGGAACCAACCGCTAGAAGGGAGGCAAAGCATTTATTCCAATTAATAACCCAGAAACTAACACAACAAACGCTAAACTAAGTGGTAAATAAGATTTTCATAATAAAGCCATTAGCTGATCATATCTGATTCTAGGGTAAGATGCCCGAATTCAAATAAATAAAAAAAGTACAAAAGCAACTTTAATCGCAAACCAAAAAAAATTGTAGAACAAAGAACTAGCCCCATAAGCCTCAATTGGCAATAATCACCCCCCCAAAAACAAAAGAACCCCAAAAGCGGACATCAATATAATATGACAATATTCTGCTAAAAAAAACAATGCGAACGACATACTAGAGTACTCTACATTAAACCCGGACACTAGCTCAGACTCCCCCTCGGTTAAATCAAAGGGAACTCGATTGGTTTCCGCTAAAATAGACACAAAAAACATAATTGTAATAGGGAATAGGGGTAAAATAAATCAAGTATGATTTTGAGTTGAAACAATTTCCGTTAAATTTAAGGACCCCACGCATAGAATAACAGAAATAATAATCAAACCTATTGATACCTCGTAGCTGATCATTTGAGCCGCGGCCCTAATGGCCCCTAAAAAGGCATATTTAGAATTACTAGACCATCCCGACATTAAAATAGCATAAACACTAATTGAAGAAACAGCGAATAAATATAATATCCCGATTCCTAAATCACTTAGTACTACACCCGTCCCATATGGGATTACCCCCCAAGCAACCAATGCCAAACTCAAGGATAAAATAGGGGCTAATATATAAATTAGATTATTGGCATGATTTGGAATAATTATTTCTTTAGTAAATAACTTTAGCCCATCGGCAAGAGGTTGTAAAACCCCGTATATGCCGACCACATTGGGACCCTTCCTACACTGGATATAGCCTAACACTTTCCGCTCGGCTAACGTCAAATACGCGATTGAAATGAGCAGAGGCACTAAAATAACAAATATTTTTAATATTATTATCGTAGTCACTACTTTACCTATTTACCTGTATTTAGGGTGTAGTTGGATTTGAACCAACCTCCTATAGATTTGCAATCTACTACTCCCCCAGGAGCTATACACCCCACCATTCATCTCATCTACTCTACTGGAGGCTACTGAGAGAGAGAGTTTTGGAGTTTATTGGGCTTGAACCAATTCCTAAAGTATGCAAAACTCCCGTTCAACCGATTAAACTAAAACCCCCTAAGGAATAACTTGTCTAAAATTGGAGGCAAAGCCTCTAATTAAAGGGAAGCTTTATAACTCAAAATATTCATCATAATCACCAAAAATCGGCCGAATAATTCTATATTCACCTATATTCACTGCCCTTGTTCAGATTAAGGGCCTCTCCTTATAGAGAGAGGCCTCTATAAGGCCCCCTATCAAGATTTCAAGAAGCGTTTTTTGCTTGATGAGTGATTATTTCATAAGTACAGCCAATTTGACTTATCAAAGTTCAATATCTGCGGTAGTGTATATAATTTTCCACACTCAAAAAATGCCCATCAGTTAGGGGTTTTCAAGACTAGGGGGAAAGCTAAACAAATATCTAAAAATAAGTTATCCATCTTTTTGTACTTGTACTGGGCTCTTATGTTTTTTTTCATTATTATGATAATATCAGTGGGATGATGAAAAAAGGAAAAGACAGGGCTCGAACCTGTATACCGGTTAGTAATTATTTTCAAGATAACTGCAATACCATTTCTGCCACTTTTCCTTCTCCCCCTTCTCCCCCCCCTGGAGGGAGTGGCTAATGCTTAAATTTACGAAGCACTGCATGGTCCCCCTTTAAAGTTTTAGACCCTTACATACATACGGTAATTCATTATACGTGTGAAATGATGGAGGCGTTGTTTGAATTCACTCTAGAGTGGAACACTCCTCCATATTATTTGTTCAACCCGTAAATTTTTCTTCCCGCACATAAGCATCAAACACGATATAAAGGAATCATATTACTCCTACAATTGAAATCATTGAACCTAAAGAGCTTATTTGGTTTCACCCGGCAAAAGAATCGTGAAAATCAGAATAACGTCTAGGAAGCCCGGCTAAACCTAAAAAGTGTTGAGGGAAAAAAGTTAGATTTACCCCGATAAACATTAATCAAAAATGAATTTTCCCATAAACCTCATTATAACAATATCCGGAAATTTTCCCAAATCAATAGTAAAACCCCCCGAACATGGCAAATACTGCCCCCATAGACAATACATAATGGAAATGAGCCACTACATAATAAGTATCATGTAGAACAATATCAAGGGAGCTATTGGCTAAAACAATACCAGTCAACCCCCCCAAAGTGAATAAAAAGACAAACCCAATTGCTCAAAGCATTGGAGTCTCTAGTCTAATTGAACCCCCAAAGAGAGTGGCGACTCAGCTAAATATTTTAATCCCAGTTGGCACAGCAATAATCATTGTGGCCGCCGTAAAATATGCTCTAGTATCTACATCCATTCCCACTGTAAACATATGATGGGCCCAAACTATAAACCCTAACACACCAATTGAAACCAGGGCATAAACCATCCCAAGATAACCAAAAATTTGTTTTTTCTCAGCGAAAGTAGGGATGATTTGAGAGACAATCCCAAATCCCGGCAAAATTAATATATAAACCTCTGGATGCCCAAAAAATCAAAATAAATGTTGGTATAAAATCGGGTCCCCTCCTCCGGCTGGGTCAAAAAATGTAGTATTAAAATTTCTATCGGTTAAAAGCATAGTGATTGCCCCCGCCAGCACAGGTAAAGACAATAACAATAAAAAGACCGTAACTAAAATAGATCATACAAATAGGGGCATTCTATCTAATGTTATCCCAGGTGCTCGCATATTAAATATAGTTGTAATAAAATTCATTGCCCCTAGAATAGAAGAAATTCCAGCTAAGTGAAGACTAAAAATTACCATATCCACAGATCCACCAGAGTGAGCCTGTATACTTGCTAAGGGTGGATAGACAGTTCACCCGGTCCCAGCCCCTTGTTCTACAAAAGCGGAACCAAGTAATAGAGTTAAAGAAGGCGGCAATAATCAAAAACTGATATTATTAAGCCGGGGGAAAGCCATATCGGGGGCCCCTATATAAAGAGGTACAAATCAGTTACCAAACCCCCCGATTAAGACCGGCATAACTAAAAAAAATATCATTACAAAAGCATGAGCGGTTACTATAACATTATAAAGTTGATCATCGCCTAGCATTGAGCCCGGAGCCGATAATTCTAACCTAATAAGCACACTAAAGGCTGTTCCTATCATTCCGCTAAAGGCTCCTAATAATAAATAAAGTGTCCCTATATCCTTATGATTTGTTGAAAATAATCAACGGCTTAAATAAGTAATCATTTATCTTTATTTAATCTTTATAATCAATATCTTATCCCCTCAATAAATTAAGAGATTTTACAGCGATTGTACCCCTAATCCTATAATAAGCAACTAATATTGCCAGCCCAATCGCCGACTCCCCTGCCGCAACAGTTAATATCATTATAGTAAAAATTTGACCGATTAAATTGTCTATCGCGACCGAATTAATTAAAAATAAAAAGGATATGGCCAACAACATTAATTCTATAGACATTAACATTATTATCAAGTTGCTTCTATTTAATACAATCCCTAAAACACCTAAAATAAATAATATTATCCCAATGGTTAAATACTCATAATACACAATGCCTGAAAGGATTTGAACCCCTATTTTCTATTCCGAAGATAGATATTTTACCCTTAAATTACAAACATTTTTGTTTGGGAGGGGTTAATTTTAGTAGCTAGCTAGCTCTGGATTTGGAATTGTTATCTTCCCACCACCTACTCCCACTCTAACCCCCCCTTAGCTCATTCATAAATTAAACCAATTGTTAAAATAATTAAAAATAAAAACATAGTTCAAACCCCTCATAAGTGGATTTGATTATAAGTTACACACCAGGGGAAAAGAAAAGAAATTTCTAAATCAAATATCATAAAAAGAATCCCCACCAAAAAAAATCGAACAGAAAAGGGGGCCCTAGAAGAACCAAAAGGATCAAACCCACACTCATACACTGACACTTTCTCACCGTCTGGCTGTTTCACTCCTGCAATATAGGATGCACCAGATATAACAGTGGAAAGAATTACACTAAATAAAATTAGTATAAAGATACTAAAAAACGGAGCACTCATCTTGTATCTTGTATTCAACTATGAAGGAGGAGGATGGATTATCTTGTATTCAAGATTCGGAACAAGGGGTTAATCCCTTAATCCCCCGAGGGGGATTCCCCCCACAATTGGCGGCTTATTTGCCCCACAATTGGCGGCTTATTTGAGCAAAAATAGTTTGTCTTTTTAAGCTAGAGGGCACAATTGACTCCCGATCGTGGGTTAAAACAATTGCTCCAACCATAGCAACTAGTAAAATAAAGCTTGCTAAAATAAAAAGGTAGTAATAATTAGTGTATAACACTCGGCCTATAACCTCTATGTTAGTAGTTTTCCCAACAAAGTCTCAAGAGAAAGAATAAAAAGATGGCCGCCCTAAGTGTGATACCACCCTACAATTAATAAGGAAAACGACCCCTATAAGAAACCCCGTAGCAAGAAAATTAGACATATCCCCCCCCATTTCAAAATCCATTAAATTTAACATCATTATAACAAATAAAAACAAAATGGCTATTGCACCAACATATACGATTAAAAACATTAAAGCGATAAATTCTACTTCTAATAAAATAAAAAGAGCGGAAGCACTGGTAAAAGCCAGGATAAGTCAAAAAACTGAATGCACTGGATTAAAGGCCGAAATAACCATTATTCCCGATAAAATAACACTTAGTGCAAAAAAATAAAATAATCCTTCCAACACTTCTAAGGGGATTCAAACCCCCGTATTTAAGTTGAAAACCTAATGTCTTAACCGCTAGACCATAGAAGCCCCTTCTATCACCAATTAGAACTACATCAAAAATAATATTCTTGGAAAATAACCGTACCTTTAACGATTCCCACCACAGGCAGAGGGAAAATACCCATTAAATAAATTAGAAAGACAAGAGTAAATAAAGTATAAAACTCGCATCTATTTAAATCTCTTGAATAATGTAGATAATTAGATGGCGCCCCAAAACAAACTCGATTATATAAATATATTGAATAACCCGCAGACAAAACCATACCTAATGACGCGATTGCCCCGACAAGAAAACTATATTCAAAGGCGGCAAAGATGGACAAAAACTCCCCAATAAAATTACAACTTAATGGGATAGATGCGTTAGCTAAAATCAAGGCCATCATTAAAACCCCAAATAACGGCATTGTTACTACCATCCCCCGATAATATTTAACTAAACGTGTATGGTGTCGCTCGTATAAAAAAGTTACAGCAATAAACAAAGCGGAGCTCACTAAGCCATGGGCCAGCATTAAATATATTGCCGAAACTAATCCTTGCACGGTATGGCTAAACAAGCTTAAAGTGACTAAGCCCATGTGGGCCACAGAGGAATACGCAATAATACGCTTTAAATCCACCTGCCGGCAAGTGGTTAAACTCCCGTAGATAATTGCAAGCAAGCTAAGAGTTTGAATTAAAGGAGCAAAAAATTCGGACGCATTTGGTAATAACGGCCAAGAAAACCTTATAAATCCGTAACCCCCCAACTTTAATAAAACTCCGGCTAAAATTACAGAGCCGGCGACAGGGGCTTCCACGTGCGCTTGGGGGAGTCAAATATGAAAAGGAATTTTAGGAATTTTAATAGCAAAACTAATAAAAAACCCTAAAAACACAAAATATTGGATCTCCTTGTTAAACTCTAAACAACATAATATTTGATAATCTGTTGTTCCTGCAGAATTATACAATGTAAAAATAGCCAACAACATAAAAACGGATCCAATAAAAGTATAAAAAAAAAAATAATATGCAGCTTGCACTTTCTCCTCCCTGCTCCCTCAAACCCCAATTATTAAAAACATGGGGATTAATATACTTTCAAATAATATATAAAACCCCACTAAATCAAGAATAGTAAATACCCCCATTAATAAAATTTCAATAAATAATACACATAACAAAAACTCCTTTATTAAAAACTTAATAGAACCCCAGCTTATCAAAATACAAATTGGGGTTAATAGTGCCGTTAAGATTAAAAAAAACACAGAGATACCATCAACAGCGAAAAGAGCCGGACTAAAAATTGGCTCAACTCCCGGCACTCACTCAAATTTTTTTATTTCTTGAAACAAGCCCTCCCCATCGAAGGAGGCCCACAAAAGTATAGTTGCCGTTAAAGTCAGCAATGACCCCTGCAGTGCAATTTTCCACAAACGGCTTATATTTTCCCTTGGAGTAATCAATATTAAAAAAATATTGACAAAATTTAATAAAAATACAAGTCCTAGCATTTTATTTAGAATAGTTCAAAGAAGCGAGATTTGAACCCGCACCCTCTGCACCCAAAGCAGGCAATCTACCAATTAATATATTCTTTGTAAGAAGCAAAAGAAAAAAGACTCCGGGCTGCTAATGTCTTAACCGCTAGGAGCAGATGAGAAAAGAGACTCGAACTCTTACTTTTAAGCACCACAAACTTAAGCCCTGCCAATTAAGCTATTCTCATATTTCTCATATAGGATCGAGGGGGATAAAGGGCGACAAAAGGACTTGAACCTTTATTAGTTACGTATGAGATAAATGTTTTTCTTTAAAACTATATCGCCCCTATATAAATAATACTCACTACAAGCTGGGCTCGAACCAGCATCTTTTAAGTTAACAGCCTAATGCTATACGTTTAGCTACTGTAGTTCAGCACTTCCCCTCGCGCTCGTCTCATTTACAATAAAACAAAGTGCACTGGCGTAATTGGGATCGAACCAACACCTGTCAAATTAAAAGTTTACCACTCTACCAATTGAGTTACACACCAAGCCCAAGCCAAGCTTACACACCAAGCCAAGCTGCTTGCGCGCACACATAACACATAACCCCTTTAATCGACGAGGGGAACGGGGCTCGAACCCGTGCAAAGTTTTACCTAGACAGCTTAGCAAGCCGCTGCTTTACCATCTCAGCCATCCCCTCAGAGCCCCTCAGAGCCTCCAGACTTTACCATCTCAGCCATCGGATGCCCCCGGAGACCAGATTTACGCATAGAAAGTTTTGAGTCACATGTTGTCCTACTCCTACGAACGAAACCGCTCCTCTTTCCAGTTCACGGCATTAAAGCCCAAACAAAATTAAAAAAGCCATCATTAAACAGAACAATCCCATAGCCTCAGAAATAGCAAACCCTAAAATAGCATATGTGAACAATTGTTGTTTTAATGAGGGATTTCTCGCGTAACCTATAATCAAGTTTCCAAAAACCGTACCGATCCCCGCCCCACTTCCTGCGGCCCCAATAGAAGCGGCACCAGCCCCTACAAATTTCGCTGCAGTTAAAATTTCAGCTGCCATTTTGATTCTTTCTTTGTTTTCCCCTCGTTTTGATAATTATCGGAGTTTCAACCCCTTCCTTATAATTACCCGTGCCCCAAATAGGATTCAAACCTACAACCCCTTACTTACAAGGTAAATGCTCTACCAAATTGAGCTACAGAGGCCCCTCCCCCCTACGATATCTAAGTCTACGCGCTGTCGTAAGATTAAGCTATGTAAGGTTCTGAAGACGATTCTCCAAATAACCCACCAACGGCATTAAAATTAGAAAGTAAGCAAAATAAAATATTGCGGCGATTTGTCCTATCAGAATATAAGGGTCCTCCACTGGCTGGCCCCCGATCCAAGTTAAAACTAAAAAATCCCCAACTAAAAATCAAAAGAGAATTTTACTTAAGGGTCTAAAACTTAAGCCTCTAAATTTATTATTATGCACATACGGTAAAATAAGTAATATTAAAATACTGGCCATTAAAGCCACGACCCCCCCTAATTTATTAGGAATAGAACGTAAAATAGCATACGCAAATAAAAGATATCACTCCGGTTTTATGTGAGCCGGTGTAACTAAGGGGTTTGCTTGTTTAAAGTTTTCTGGGTCCCCTAGCGAATATGGGAATAAAAAAACAATTATAGATAAAATAATTACAAGTAAAACTGCACCATATAAATCCTTTAACGCAAAATAATAATGAAAGGGTACCTTATCTATGTCCGACCTCAATCCCGTTGGGTTATTTGAGCCTCCCTCATGTAAAGCAATTAAGTGCACAAAACTCAACCCAGCTAGAACAAAAGGAAGCAAATAATGCAGGCTAAAGAATCTATTTAATGTCGCATTCGACACACTAAACCCCCCTCATAATCATCTTACTATCTCATCCCCTACATAGGGAATAGCAGAGAGTAAATTAGTTATTACGGTTGCGGCCCAAAAAGACATTTGACCCCAGGGGAGAACATATCCTAGGAAAGCGGTAATGATCATTAAAAAAAACAAAATTACTCCCACATTCCAAACAATAAATTTATTGTAACTTCCATAGTAAAGCCCTCTTCCTATGTGTAAATAAACACATAAAAAAAACAAAGAAGCACCATTCGCATGTAAATATCTTAAAATGAACCCATAATTTACATCACGAGTGATATGCCCCACGGAGGAAAAAGCCAAAGTTACATCCCCGCAATAATGCATCGCTAAAAAAATTCCAGTTAAAATTTGAATACCTAAACAAAAAGCCAATAATACCCCAAAGTTCCAGAAATAATTTATATTTGACGGGGAAGGAAGGTCAATAAGAAACCCATTAATTAATGAAATAACTGGATTTTCTTTTCTAATTGTTTTTGTCATTTAATCACAAGTTGCAGAAGATGCTGGAATCGAACCAACACTTTTAACTTTGAAGGCTACTAGTCTACCATTAACCCAATCTTCTCTTCGCTTCTCCCTTCGCGTCAACACGTTTGAGGGGGCCCATAGGAGAATAGAGGCACGGGACTCGAACCCACAATAATTAAGATCAAAACTTAAAGCCTTACCTACTTTGGCTAGCCCCTAACAACCCCCCAGCACACAAACCACAAACCACAAACCGAAAGAGCTTTCTCACGGGACGTAAGCATGGACTAAAATCCCTCCTTAAGAGCCTCATCAATACATAAAAGTGAATAGAAACAATCAAACAACATCCACAAAATGCCAGTATCATGCCGCCGCCTCAAACCCAAAGTGGTGGTGCCTAGTAAACTGATGGTTAATTAGCCGGTATAAACAAACTAATAAAAAACTACTCCCAATTAGCACATGCCCCCCATGGGCCCCTGTTGTTACAAAAAAAGTAGACCCATATACAGAGTCAGATATCGTAAAAGGGGCCTCGTAGTACTCCATTGCCTGTAGGGCTGTAAAAATAAACCCCAAAGAGACAGTTAAGGCCAAGGCAATTATAGCCTCTTTTCTTTTCCCGCTAATTATCCCGTGGTGTGCCCAAGTTACAGTTGCACCTGAGCTCAATAAAACTGCTGTATTTAATAATGGGACAGAAAAAGCATTTAAGGGCTCAACCCCCCTTGGAGGCCAAATAGCACCAATTTCCACAGTTGGGGCTAAACTACTGTGGAAAAAAGCTCAAAAAAAAGAGAAAAATAAACACACCTCAGACAAAATAAACAATATCATTCCATATTTTAACCCCTGTTTTACAACTAAGGTGTGGTGGCCTTGATAAGTGGACTCTCGAATTACGTCTCGTCACCACACCACCATCGTAAACACTATTGTAATCAACCCTAAAATCAATACCCAACTTATGCTATAATGGAAGTACATTACAGACCCCACAGTAGTAAAAAAAGCCCCGCAGGCCCCAATATATGGCCACGGGCTTGGTTCAACTAAATGGTATGGGTGATATGTTTGTTCCATCGTAATTTATATTATTTCCCCGGGTTTTCAAAATCGTCGTTCGAACACAACCTTATTAATACCCAATAGGATTCAAACCTACAACCCTTTGCTTAGAAGGCAAATGCTCCCTCAATTAAGCTATGGGTATTTAGTCGCCGGCATCCTACAAAGGATTGCCGGCAATCCTACAAAGGATTCATTAGCCAAAACACTTCTTCAATATACCATCTTGGACTAATGAAGTGCGATTGAATCTTTTAAATAAATAGTGGTTAGTAAAGAAAACACATAAGCTTGAATTACTGCGACCATCATTTCTAATAAAGTTATAAAGATTAAAATTAAGATAGGGAAAAGACTTAAAACAACTAAGCCATTTGCTAACATGTTAAATGTAAACCCAGATAAAATAGCAAATAAGAGATGACCCGCAGAAATATTGGCGGCCAATCGGACCCCTAACGAGATGGCTCTTATCATGTAACTAAGAGTTTCAATTACAACAAGAATTGGGGCCAAGCCGAAGGGGACCCCCGCCGGCATTAGTAAACTTAAAAAATTTGATTTGAAAGTAAAGATCCCTAACAAAGTTACCGCGATTAATATAGATAAAGATAGACCAAAAGTCATTATAATATGAGCCGTAGGGGTAAACACATAAGGGAATAGCCCCAAAATATTTAATATAGCAATAAAAATAAATAGAGATATAATAAAAGGAAAATATTTTTCGCCGGATCTCCCTAAATTATCATGGACAACCGAACGTATGTTAACATGAATTAATTCTATGATGGATTGCCATCTATTTGGTATTAATTTATCCCCCTTTAACAATAATCAAACTACTGTGACAACAAAAGCCATCATTAGAGCTGAATTAGTAAAAGTTATCAACCAACCCCCCCCCAAAGCTTGTATTGTTATTAAAGCTATTATATTAAATTGGTCAAAATATGCACTTAACATTTTCCCTTTATTTTAAATTTCATAGAGTTTTAAAAACTTTAATCCCTTTTGGGGTTTTTATTAAAGAACCCCCCAAATGCACTTGACTTACCAATTCATCCGGATAGCTCTTGTTCAGGTCGGGGCCATCAGAAGACCCACGCACGTATTTAGTTCTAATCGCTAGTTGTTGTTGTAATCTAGGTAAAAATTTTGTAACAACAAGCAAAAACAATAAAAACAAAAAAAGTAAAGTCCAAGTGTATTGTGTCAAGAAAGTTAATGAGTCTAATTGTGGCATGTTAATCTAGGCCCAAACTAAAATCTAATTTTTACAAACTTACAAACTCTCAGACTGTGTTGCAACTCAATTTATATATTTATCTAATGAAACTGCCTCTATTACGATCGGCATAAATGAATGATTTGCGCCACATATTTCAGAGCATTGACCGTAAAATACGCCCGGCCTTTTAATAAAAAAACTGGTTTGATTTAATCTTCCTGGGACTGCGTCAATTTTAACAGATAAGGAAGGCACAGCAAAAGAATGTAAAACATCCGCCGCCGTCACTAATACTCGTACTTGAGCTTGAATAGGGACGATTAATCGGTTATCCACCTCAAGTAACCTTAAATCCCCTGGACTCAAGTCAGAAGTTGGTACCATGTAAGAGTCAAACTCAATTGTATCAGCCCCGTAATCTGAATATTCATAAGATCAATATCATTGGTGGCCGATCGCTTTTATTGTTAAAGCCGGGTCGATTACTTCGTCCATCAAATATAATAACTTTAAAGAGGGGAAAGCAATAAAAATTAATATAGCCGCAGGTATTAAAGTTCAAATAATCTCAATTAAAGTACCTTCAAAAAGATATTTATGATAGTGTTTAGTGGTTAAAGCACGTACAATTACTCAAAATACAGTAGTCATAATAATTGTAAGAATAAACATAATTTGATCGTGAAAAAATATTATTTCCTCCATTACTGGACTTCCCGCATCTTGAAAGCCAAGCTGTCATGGCTCCGGCGTGTCCTTCAGCCAGCCCCCCCTGGGACAAATAATCGCACCAAGCCCAAGCCTTAAGCCAGGGTTTTGGTTTCCAACTATATATTGAAGTATTTGGTCTTTCATTTACAGTTCTTTATATGGTATGCCCACATTTAACCTAAAAATTTTATTAAGCTTAAGCCCTTAAGCCCGTCCCACAAGGAAGGGTTTTAATCTTTAATCTGAATCCCAATTGTTTTAATCAATCGTCCGAAAACTCCTTAATCAATCATCGCGTGGGGGCCATTAAGCAACGAAAAGTTAGTTTTAAGCATTTAGTAACTCTAGCTATACTTAAGTCCTATCCGCGTTCTAGTCTTAAACGTGCCCTTGGAAGCAAAAATTTGGATAACTGACTTCTCCCTTTAGACGCCCTCAGGGATTATTCACACATATCGTAGCGACCCAACATTATTGCAAAATTGGGACACCAGCGGATACCTAGTTATTCGGTCCTTTCGTACTGGAAACTAGTTATATCTCTTGTTTCCTCTTCAAATTGTAGATAGAAACCGACCTGGCTCGCGCCGGTCTAAACTCAAATCATGGACAGTTTTAATGGACGAACAGTCCAACCCTTGGGAGCGGCTGCACCCCCAGGATACTGCAATTCAACATCGAGGTCGCAAACATCGTCGTCGATATGGACTCTCAAACGATATTACGCTGTTATCCCCATGGTAACTTTTATTCATTGCTCGTTAGCAACACCACTCTACACTAACGGGTCATATAACCCACTGAGGGAGGGCCCCCCAGTGTCAGCTCGGGGGTCTCCCTTGCTGTCAAGCTTTTTTTCTATTAATTATAACCTTATGCACACCTTCGTTACTTTTTAGAAGGAGGTCGCCCCAACCAAACTGTCTTTCTTAAACTTTTCCACCATCGAATGTTCATAGCTTAAAGTTAATTATAGAGCGGTTTTTCATTTAAGATATCTACCCGCATAATCTACACAATAATTTTAAAAGCTCAATTTAAGAATCCAGTAAAGCTCAATGGGGTCTTCTCGTCTTACAATTTGTACGTAGCATCTTCACTACGAATTCAATTTCATTGGGTTTTATCTTGAGACAGTAGGGCATTCGTTACACCATTCATACTTGCCAACAATTAATTGGCTATTGATTGCGCTACATTATCACGGTCAGATTTACCGCGGCCATTTAATTGTCTTTACCCTCGCAACTTATCTTATCACCAGGTTTTAGATACAACCATTGGGCAGGCCTCACTACCAATCATTCAGGCCTTTGGCCCTTTAACCCCTGATAGCTATGTTTTTAGTAAACAGTCGACACCCTCTAGTATCTGCGGCCCTAAAACAAAGAAGGCCAATTTTGAAATTTAAACCACGTAAGCCGCCGTAGCGTTAAATCCCCCAAAGGCCCCCGTCTGTATTTAACAGGGCTCCCCTTCTTGAGAACTTACAGGGAGATTTTGCCGAGTTCCTTAAGATAAATTATCCCATCACTTTTTAGCTCACTCGTGTTAGTTTAAATACAGCCTCAGCCCTGTAAGGACTTGGATTGAAAAGATTGAAAACAATTTCTTTAACACACTTAAGTGCTTATTCTAATAGCCCATCAAAGTAAAATATACAACAAGACCCAGCCAGAAGTAAAACTGGAGTTGGGATTCGTTGCAGCTGTATTCTCTTAGGGGCTGTATAACCCAACTCGGACAATCCTATTGTTGGAAACCTCGAGCCCGTGAGCAATGATTTTCACATTGTTTTTTACTCATGTTCGCAGTGTCACTTTTGATTTGCTTTCGCTATTTGTATATAATCCTCCACAAAACGTTCTGCTACTAAATCCCCCAACAAAGAGGTAATTTTCAGAGTGTCGGTTATGAACCCTTAGCCACCAAAATTTTAAGGGGTTAATAATTGACTGAGTGAACTGTTACGTAGTCCTTCAAAAGATGGCTGGCTCCAAGCCTACTTCCTCATTGTCTTCATTGGATTAACCCCCTTTTACACTTAGAGCGTCCTTCATGACCTTAACTTCTGATCTCGGTTGTTCCCTTTTCGACTAATGGACCTTCTCGCCCACAGTCTGTCTATCACAATTTCTTCTTATGTATTCATAGTTTAATTAGATCTACCTTATAGATAAACCCATTTATAGCTTTACCCCATAAGAATAAAACAAATTAGGACGCACTACTTCAATAGTTTTCGCAGAAAACCAGCTATTGCCAAGTTCGATTAGCATATCACCCCTAACCGCAGTTCTTCCGAGATTTTTGCTACAATCACCGGTGCGCCCCTTCACGGGGGTCTCCCCCAGTTTCAGGCTGACCACGGTTAGATCACTTGGTTTCGGGGAAATTTAACTATAGCTCGTCGGAAAACAATACCAACTTCAAAATTTTAAAAATTTTTAGGTTTCTTTTCCCTTTTAAAACTCGTCTTCACTATACTTTCGTTTATTAACTTAAGTTTGCTAAATTTTTAACTTGCGAACCCATTATACAAAAGGTACGACGATTTCGTCTGCTTGTAGGCGGGGAGTTTTAGGCTCTATTTCACTTCTATCTCTTTCAACTTTCCTTCACAGTACTTGTCAGCTATCGGTATGCCATATTATAAAGACTTAGATGTATGGTACACCTCTCTTCGAAAAATTCTACTCATAGGTCCTTCAAATTTTGCCCGGTGGCCTACGGGACTGGTACCCTCTTGGTATATTCAGCCTCGGGACTATAACCCATGTTCGCTCGCCGCTACTTACAGGATCTCGCTTGATTTATTATTCTAATACTTAGATGTTTCAATTCTTAGACTATTAAGAACAACACAACAACACAGGTTTACCCAAGGTAAAATACCCGCTCGGCTTCATCTATTTTCCGCCAAAATTTCGCATAAATCGCGTTCTTATTTTTTCTTATGGCATCCTAGTCATTCCCTCCCCACCTGTTAATACTAACTAATCTTTTCCTCGGCT